ATTACTTCTCAATACAATTTCTTTCAAATTCATTAAAATTTCATGTACGGATTCTTGAATACCTACAAAAGTAGAATATTCGTGTGGTAGTTTCTCAAATTTTGCACGTGTAATACATGTTCCTTCTATTTCTCCTAGTAAAGCTCTTCGCATCGCGATGCCTATTGTATCGGCTTGGCCTTTCATAAGTGGGGCCAGAATAAAGCGTCCATAATAAAGACGCTTACTGTCTGCTCTTGATTCAACACACTTCCACTGCAATGTCCGAGTAGATACTGTTACTTTCTCTCGAACCATAGTAATATTATTTGATCAAATCATTGAATTATTTATTTCTCTTGAAATCTCTTCAATGGTTACACACGTCTTTTTTTGGGGGGCCTACAGCCATTATGTGGCATAGGGGTTACATCCCGTATGAAACTTAATAGTATACCACTTCTACGAATAGCTCTTAATGCCGCATCTCTCCCGAGACCGGGGCCCTTTATCATGACTTCTGCTCGTTGCATACCTTGATCCACCACTGTCCGAATAGCATTTCCCGCTGCGGTTTGAGCGGCAAATGGTGTTCCTCTTCTTGTACCCTTGAATCCACAACTACCGGCGGAGGACCAAGAAATTACTCGCCCTCGTACATCTGTAACAGTCACAATGGTATTGTTGAAACTTGCTTGAACATGAATAACTCCCTTTGGGATTCTACGCGCATTCTTACGTGAACCAATACGTCTATTTCTACGTGAACCAATTTTTGGTATAGGTTTTGCCATATTTTATCATCTCATAAATATAAGTCAGAGATATATGGATATATCCATTTCATGTCAAAACGGATCCTGGTTTTTTTACTGATTTTTTTGTACATCTGTATATCAGGTCCTTTAGATTTCGGGAGTCCTTTTTGATTTAAAACAATTATCCTTGTCTTTGTTTATGTCTCGGGTTGGAACAAATTACTATAATTCGTCCCCGCCTACGGATCAATCGACATTTTTCACAAATTTTACGAACGGAGGCCCTTATTTTCATATTTGTCACTCCTTTTCTTAATTCTGAATCTACTTAATTTAATTGGAAGAAAATAAATTTCTTAAAATTTTTAACTTCGAATTGTATCCCTACGAAAGAATGTTGAAATCAAAAAATCACCCAATTATTTGAGTCTTTACTTTTGAATATACTGAATATAATATTCAAATTATATTCCCTTTAGTTGAATCATAAGAACTTACCATAATTTTGTTAATTTATAGGGAGTATATGTATAAAATTACGTTGAACCTTTCCCGAAGCAAAACCTAGAATCGGATTGATTTTTGTTATCTAAACGAACTCGAAACATACATACCATTGGGACGTAGCTCAGTAATTAAACCTTCGCAAATCTGTTTTTGTTCTTTCTCTTGCATTCCAGGTAAAACGGCTTTGAAACATCAACTAATTAAATTAAAGAGGCATAATATTATAAACCTACCTTTTACTCTTTCTTTTCACAAATATGAAAATTTCGCATATGATTTGGCTATCAGAAAGATTACCATATATAACACAAAATTTCCCCGCCGATTCCTTCTATTCGAGCCTCTCGGTCTGTCATTATCCCTCGAGAAGTAGAAAGAATTACAATCCCCATTCCGCCTAAAATTCTCGGAATTCGTTGATAGTTAGAATAGATTCGTAGGCCGGGCCGACTGATCCGTTTTAAATTTAAAACAGTTCTATATGGTCCTTTCCTATTTCTTCTATGTCGTAGGGTTAAAACCAAAAAAAAATTATTGCTTTCCTGATGTTTTCTCACGTTTTCAATAAAACCTTCTCGTAAAAGGATTTTAACAATATTTTCAGTGATATTAGTAGATGGTATTCGAACTGTTCTTTTTTCATTCATGTCAGCATTGCGTATAGAGGTTATTATGTCAGCAATAGTGTCTTTACTCATGATAAACTAAGATTATTGTTGCCCCCGAATTTTGATATAATCAACATGCTCTATTTCTTTTTTTTTTTTTCTAAATTCATAAATATTTATGAATTTTAAAAGGTATATACGTGATATACAAACAATCTACTAATTAAAGTAATCCATTTCATTCAAATATTATAAACTATATCATGGTATTCCCTTATAATACTTCGGGTGCTAATGAAACTATTTTAGTAAAATTTAACTGTCTTAATTCCCGGGGGATCGCGCCAAAAATTCGGGTTCCCTTTGGATTTCCTTCTTGATCAATAACAACTGCAGCGTTGTCATCATATCGTATTATCATACCGTTGTCGCGTTTGAGTTCTTTACAAGTACGTACAATTACAGCTCGGATCACTTCTGATCTTTCTAGAGGTGTATTTGGCACTGCTTCTTTGATTACAGCAACAATAACGTCACCAATATGAGCATATCGTCGATTACTAGCTCCTATGATTCGAATACACATCAATTCTCGAGCCCCGCTGTTATCGGCTACATTCAAATAGGTTTGAGGTTGAATCATATCTTTTTTTATTGATTTTGTCTTTTCAATGTAAAGGGTGAAAAAAAAAAGAAATATTGTTTGTTCAAAACAAGAAACCTACAATTGTTTTTTTTTTTTTATCAAAAAAATTATTTCCTTTTGTTCTACATTTCTATCCTATACCGAAGGAATGAATTGAGTTCGTATAGGCATTTTTGATGCCGCTATTGAAATAGCCCTTCTGGCTATATTTTCTGCCACTCCGCTCATTTCATAAAGTATTCTGCCGGGTTTAACAACAGCTACCCAATATTCGGGAGATCCTTTCCCCGAACCCATACGCGTTTCGGTTGGTCTTACTGTAACTGGTTTGTCTGGAAATATACGTACCCATATTTTTCCACCGCGGCGTGCGTTTCGTGTCATTGCGCGACGCCCCGCTTCTATTTGTCTAGACGTGATCCAAGCGGGTTCAAGTGCTTGAAGAGCATATCTACCAAAGCAAATACGATTACCTCGATAAGATATTCCTTTCATTCTTCCTCTATGTTGTTTACGGAATCTGGTTCTTTTGGGGTTATAGTTGATGGTTGTTTATCAATTCCATCCATCTCTATTACAGAACTGGACATGAGAATTTCTTCTCATCCAGCTCCTCGCGAATTAAACGATTAAAAATCAAATACATGGTGAATAATATACTGAATCGGGGTATTCTTTAAAATTCCATTTATTTAATAGTAATAGAATAATATAATTTTTTTTCTTTTGATTTTATATATATATATAATTAACCACGTATTCTATTTAATCTTATAATGAATCTTTATTTGATTTTGCTTTTTCTTATCATATCGAATTTATTCAACCTTCATAAAAAAAAAAATTCGCGGGCGAATATTTACTCTTTCAACATTCAGTTGTAAGATTAGTCTATGACAACACAATCTTTCAAAAAAAAAAATTTGGTTCGTTCCGCCATCCTACCTACTGAATCATTAGGATTCCTTTTCAATAGAATCTTATGCATTCACAGGTTCTATCGTCCCCACCACCTCTTGAGTAATGATTAGGTCTGAATTCTACAACGGAGCTCCTAATGAAATTTTTGAGTCAACCTTCTCAGTCTTTATTGGCTCGGGGCTCTTTATTTGTGGTTCTATCCACGTATTTGTCTAATTAGGGATCAATCAGTATTGATGCTTTATTACATTCTTTTTTATGAGATGACTCATAGACCGTACATATTGGAATCGTATATCGTTGGTATTCTTTTTCTATCTTTCTCTCACCTTTCCATTTATCTGTATCCTTTTCTTGCTTTACAACCAATAATCAGATTGGTTTATATTTTTTTTTTGCAAAAAAGATTTCAGTTGCTACAATGATATGACTTATATATATATCCTATATATCTATATCATATTTTGACTGGCTCTTTCTTTATATCCAGATAATGCGAAGCAATGAGTTGGTTATTAGTTCTATAGTTATTAGTTCGTACTACGAGTTATTCCATTTTTTTGAAACCTAATCCTAATAGAAAAACCAACGAGTCACACACTAAGCATAGCAATTATATCAAATGATTAATTGAATTTTTATTCAACCTTATAGAATTGTTCATTTTTTTATCATTAAATAGAAATAGAACTAAATACAAGTTAAGTAAATGTTTATTATTCTTCGTTTACAAATATCCAAATTTTGATACCTAATACCCCATAGATAGTTCGAACTGCGTAGGAGCAATAGTCTATTTTGGCTCGAATGGTTTGTAGAGGAACCCTACCTTCTCTGATCCATTCGACACGTGCAATTTCTTTTCCGTCGATACGACCTGCAATTTGTACTTGAATTCCTTTTGTACCTGCTTGCTCAGTTAATTCAATAGCTTTTTTCATTGCTTTGCGAAATGAAACTCTATTTTTTAATTGCCCGGCTATAAATTCCGCAAGAATATTGGGGTGCCCATAAGGGTTTACAATTCTTGTAATAGCAATGTTGAGTTTTCGGTTTACACAATTGAGTTCTTTTTGTACATTGAATTGTAATTCTTCGATTTTTCTAGTCCTTTCTTCTATTAATAACTTGGGGAATCCCATATAGATTATCACTTGAATCAAATCGATTCTTTTTTGAATCTCTATACGTGCAATTCCCTCGACATTAGAGGATATTTTCAGATTTTTTTGTACATAATTTTTGATACAATCTCGTATTTTTTGATCTTCTTGTAGATCTTCGGAATAATTTTTGGGTTGTGCAAACCAAAGAGAATGATGCCCTTGGGTTGCGCCCAATCTGAAACCAAGTGGATTTATTTTTTGTCCCATAGTCCCCCACTACTATATATATCGTGAAACATCATATCAGTGTGTTTTTTTTTTTTATTCGTTCGGATTTTTTTAAGCATAACATAATATAGCGTATTTGTAGTTTTTCTAATATGGAATATTCTTTCTTTAAATATTCCTCAGCTGCTTTTTCCTTTTATCTTTTCCTTTTATCTATATTCTAGTTGTTCATCTGTTCATCTACAGA